TTCGAGCCCCGTCAGTCCCGACGGATCCAATAAAAAAATATAACAATTCCGCTCTCTATTTTTTGTGAAAGATTTTTTGTGAAAGAAAGTAAGTAGAATTTCATTCCCAACGGCAATCCCTCTTCTTTATTTTTTTTTTTTATTTAGCTTCTATTGTTTGTTGGGGGTTGTTTAGAATCAGTGGTAAGTATAAGGGTGGTTCAATGATACTTCATCAGATGGTTGTACAAAGAGGGCGGTAGGTGATAGAAAAGAAAGAATGAAAAAGAATGCTAAAAAAAAAAAAAGGAATTATTATTATTGGTTGGATCAGGAATAAAATTTGGAGTTCGGTATGGATAAAAGATCTTCCTATGTTATACTATTCAATTCTTGACGATGAGTTGATTTGATAGTGCAGATATTGTTATTCATGATATTGATCCGATTCGATATCATCAAGATGTAATTCATCCCATTGAATTTACAAGCGAAAGATTTATTATCTCTATGGGATTAACTCCCGAGTTATTGCGAATTAAAGAAAAATGAAACAATGAGATTATGGAAGTAAATATTCTCGCATTTATTGCTACTGCACTGTTTATTCTAGTTCCTACCGCTTTTTTACTTATAATATACGTAAAAACAGTCAGCCAAGGTGATTAATTTGAATTAAACTTGACTTTTTAGTTCTTATCAATAATTGAAGAGAAGAAAGGGATTCAAATTTCGCGTCTTAAATGAAATGGGCAGACTAGAATTAGCCGTATTCTATGAAATACGATAGTATGGTAGAAAGAAATATCTGAATCTTTCTACCATACTATCTACTATTGTTATTGTAGTGTATATAAGGTGTATTGTAATCCGGGTTAATTTAATAGAGATCAATCTACAATAGTATCGTCATATTCCTATATATTGGTATATATCGATATCAATTACATATTATATATAATATAATGTATATAGTGCCCCCCCAATTCTATTTCTTTGCTTTATCCATCTGTCTTGTATTTAATTTGTGTTGATTTCAATCAATTTGAAATAATTGAAAAGCGACTCGTACGATTCTAATTCCTGGATTGCTGATTATTTTCAATATGAATCCCATCAAAAGAATCAAGGGCCTCTTCGATGGGTATAATAAAAGAAAATAAAGTAATCTTTTTATTAGCATTCCGACGAAGAAGTCATTGATCGATCAGTTGACATATGATCTATGGAAACTTCTTCGGATTTCAAAAAAAAAAAAGGGGGGGGGGGGAAGGATTAGTAAACCTCTTTTAACGTTTGAACAGTGAGTTCAATAAAACAAGTACAACATAAATAAAATTTCCAAAATATTAAAACAAACGGGAAGTGCGCAATATGTGACTCGCCCAAGACAATATTTTAGTCTGTGTAGTATCTCGTTAGAGAACTACTATGTCTGTGTTGTTTCCGATAGAAAATGTGTATCTACGTAATGTAATAACAGAACTATTTTCTCTTTGAATAAAGGGAAACAAAAAAGTAAAATAAAAAAAGTGCAACTCTTCCTCACGGTCCATATCTAATTTTAGTAAGAGTCGGTTCATCGAAATCGAAAATTGATCAAGAATTCAGTTGGAATAAATTTACTACCATTTGTATTTCTTTTACTTTGTATTCTTTTTACTTTCGAAATACAAACACGGAAATAATTGAAATATTTGTTTGATTGAAAGAGTATTCTTCATATATATTATTCATAAACTATATTACTACACGAAAACCCAAGAGAATTTTGAAATGCAGATATTTTTTTATTTCTATTTCAATTTAAAAATTGAATTTTAAATTGAAATAGTGTTGAAATAATGAAATTTCAACTAAAAAAAGCTTTTCAGAACTGAACGATTTATAAAAAAAAAAAAAAGGATCCAGTTTAATTCCTAAACTCAATTACAATTAGTAGTACTTCTAGAGTCCACTTCTTCCCCATACTACGAGTGAAAGGGAAAATGTAAAGACTACCATTAAAGCAGCCCAAGCGAGATTTACTATATCCATGTGAATTATGTCCCCTATCTATGAAGGAATTCTTGAATTATTGTTCACTAATAAATAATAGTGGAATCACTGGCGCAGAGTCAAAAATTCTGACCTAACGTCGTTGATGAAACAATCCAATAAATCCAACTCTAACTTATAAGGGGTCTTATAAGATTTCTAGTATAATCAGAAAAGATTAAGCACAAGCAAAATATGCGGAGACCCCCTTGGAAGTATCAAAGAAATGCTACTAATATGTAGAAATACTAAAAATCTATTCTTTCTTTTGTTGTCCTTCATTAAGTTAAGTAAAAAGTCTAAAAAAATAGAAGAAAGGTAGATCACTACCCAACCCATACCCTATTTCTTTCCCATTTTGTTTTGATCTAATCCTTACCGTCCCTTATTGTCTCTATGAAACAATCGGAGGACGCCCTATTATGTTCTGTTCTTGACTAGGGGTTAACGAAAAAAGAAAAAAGGTATAGTATATAAGGTATAT